CTCGGTTCCCCCCTACATATATGGGATATTTTAAGAAATGAACGTCTTTCTTCGTAGCAGGATCGGGGGAAAGAATGGGAAAGACGATTTCACTATATTTCTTACCGGGAACAGGGCCTATCACAAGAATATTTTTTTTATTGGGACGATAATTCTGAAAAGAGAGATTTCCTATCTTTTCTTTCAACTCAGGAGAAATACGGTCAGAGGGCGCTAATTCGAATCCCTCGGGCAAAATAAGAACAGCACCCACATTTAACCCTCCCCTTTTCCCATTAGCAAGAACTTGTTTCAGTTGCATATCATAAGGAATTCGAAGAACTGCTTCAAATACAGTATCAGGAAGCACTGCTTGTGGAACTTCAATATCCACAGGCTTATTAGCTAAATGGCAATTGGCACATACAATTCGTCCAGTTGCTTCTCGTGGGTTTTCATAACCCTGCTGCGCAAAAATGGGATATGCATTTGAAATAGATGTCCGAGTTATTACGTATATCATGATCGATACAGAAATCGATCGAGTCATCTGTTCCTTTACCCAAGAAAAAGTATTTCTATTTTCCATGTCCAATCGCAGATCCCGGAATTTCTACAATAAATTAGATAGGTAGCTAAGCTAATCTAGTTCCCTATACACGAGTCTGTTGTCATTCTACTGCAATAGTTGTACTGGAATGATGAATACCTTGAGCAGGTAGAAATAGAAAGAATTTTGCTAAAATGGAAAAGGGCTTTCTTTCTAAAGGAGAAAGATGCTGATTTGATTAATATCAGGAGATCGAATGAAGAATTCATTCACTCATTGAATGATAAATGACTACAAGCGAAGGGGATAGACGGTTTAAATGAAAGAAGATCCAATATTTCAAAGTTGTATCTAGAATCACTGGAAAAGTACAAATAAGCACAGAGAGAATTTGATCGTTATGAGGCAATCCAAAACCCTTGTAGACCCAACTAATTATTAGTTCCCAACCGGGGGTCGAGTGAAATCCAATCCAAAAATCAGTAACTAAAAGAATGAAAAAAGCTTTTATTGTGTCATTTAAGTTATAGAAGAATTCCTGAACCCAAGAATTTAAAATGACAAGTTCCTCATTACCCAGAAAAAAAGAGCCACTTAGAATAGCCAAACAGATTATATTTGTCGAGAAATGCAAAATGATATGGAGATGATCCTCATTATCTGTTTTGGCCAATTGTATTATTTCCCTGTGTATTCCTATAGGGGGTTTTTGTATATGTGTCTTCGGGGACTCCTTTATCATTTCGTCCAAGAGAAAAAGTTCTTCTAATTCTATGAATCTTTCTAGAACCTTTTTTTCTTGAATATTAGTTAAGAGAGTTTCGGATTGCCTGGTATTCCACCAATTCTTAATCCAAAGTTCTAGACATTTGTTAAAAGAGAAAGAGACCCACCAGGGCAAAAGTACGATAGATACAAGATATAGGAAAGAAGGCAATGCTTTCTTTTTTTTCATTTTTGATCTGTAAATTGAGTTGTTAATGAATCTGCTTCATTCGTTGACTCTATATGATATTTCTTTTTCTTTGAAGCAAAAATTCTATAAGTTCTATAATGAGGTATTGAGACCTTGTATCTATTCCTCTTTTTGTATACTAGTGGAATTTCATTTAGTTCCTTCTTAGATCTATTTCATTTAGTTCCTTCTTAGATCTAGATGAATAAGAATATTATGTCCAGATATCTCACTTGGACAAATTAGAAGCAATTTTCTGTTATTCTCGTTTGTTCCTTCCTTTAGATAAATATTCGAAAATCCCCCTACAATAAAATAACGAATTCTATTTCGAAGGGACTTCCCTCCCCCGTGTTGAGAAAACTTTTCTTCTTCCATTTTTTCTTCATTCAATTCATTTCAAAATACTTCAATTGGTACGCGCAAGAAATAGGCCAATTCGGCAGCTTTTTGTTCAATTTCTCGTGGAGTAAAAAACTTATCATCAGTACGGGTCAAGGGAATGACCCCCTGGCCTCGGATTTCCATATAAAGGATACGACGAGGATAAAGACCCTCTTTAACCTGAATTCTAATTGATTGGATATCCCGCATAAGGAATCGAAGGAAGACGCGACGTTTTATTCCAGGGAATCCCCAACGAAAAATGTACACTATTCCCTCTTTTCTATCGAATCGGTCATAACCACTGCCTACATTCCACAAAATAGTGCACCACAAGTAGGAGCTAATGAATAGGCCCGCGATTCCGTAGAAAGACATCACGACCCCCTGTGGAAAAAAAAGAATTTGTTGAGATGGAAATACGGATATCATATTCTTACCAAGATAACTGGAAGCTCCAACCGCTAAGAATCCTAGTGAACCTAGAAAAAGAATACAAGCCCAGAAAAAATTACTTCTTTTTCGAGAACCCTTTAGAAGTTCTATCCATATATGTTCTGATCGCCAATTCATATTAGATATACTAAATCCAGCAGCGGTCGATTGAAATTGAGAGAATAAGCTAAATGACTTTGACTTTACTTTTTTTTGATTCTGAAATCGCCTTCAGCAACTAGTACTCCTGTGAAAAAATTGGTTAGATACATTGACTTTCTATTCAAAAAAATATTCGTTGATCCATTTAAAATAAAACTCGCTATACCCGGCTCCGCATATACATGCATTTATGCTGGTATCCTATATCCGCATCCATAGCCGTTTTTCTTTTGTGTGTAGAAAGAGCCACATACCCTACCATATTATATTACTTACACTAAAAAATATCTGTATTATGATCCCGCGTGGAAATAAATTGAGAAAATTTGGCCCCATCGGTTCTAGACAATCTTATTTTTTTGCACATAAAGAAATAAAGAAGCCATTGCAATTGCCGGAAATACTAAGCCTACTAAAGGCACGAAAATAGAGGGTAAGTTAAAATCCGTCATAGAATAGGTGTCTCAATTCAAATTTACTATTTCTATCTATTCGAAAAATTTCTTAAGATTCTTATGATATAATTAAGTATATCTATTATAAAGAATATTGACTATTGTATTTTTGAGTTTGCAAAATAAAGAATTTTTAGAGAATACTAAGGTATTCCCTAAAAGGAGAACTAATTAAATTAAAAAGATTTGATTTTTCTTTTCTCATCCTTATGCCCTTTCTATCCTTCTAATCGAACTTTAAATTGGATTCAAAGGAAAGAGATTGTGAAAATGAAATACCTCATTCAGAATACCCTTTTTAAAGGGTCTCAGTACGACTTGGTCGAATGCGCCCATTTCGAATCCAAAATCTGTTTCGTGTACCTCCGTATTTCCACATACAATACTTCTTCAATCACTCTTAGACCCACAAATGCAAGATGCGCGTCAGGTTTTGAAATAAGGATATCCCCAGCATAGCGAAACTGGCTCTTATTCCACCGGTTGTAGGGGTTGTAAGGATTGATACGTAGGGCTTTTAGTTGATTGATAGTACCGTAAAGTTGAAGCTATTTTAGGTTTTTTCATTAAGCTGTAACTTCCTTCCTGCATACGTGCTCCTCCAGAAGCGCATACAATAATGCGTGGTAAAGGGGGAAAAGTAGCATACTCAATCAAAGGGGAAATTTTCTTACCTACTACAGATCCCATACTACCCCTTTGGATTTTGTAAGGCGATATACCACCCAAAGGATATGAAAATACCGGGTGGAGTTAGCTTTTCGACGAAGACTCGTCCCGTGCGGCGAAGTCCTATTAGCAAAACCCCGCGCAAGAATGAATTGTATAATAATATTATTCCGAATACCCCCCGCCACGTATAGTAGCATTGCGATTCCGAATCTTTTTTCTTTGTGAATAGAATAAATTAATAGTATTGTTGGGTCGAAGTTTTGGTCCGGAAAAATTCGGACTAAAATGTCTACCGCGTCGAAGCCTATAGCCCTGGATTTCCACGAAAGTACGATTCTTACCATCAGGATTCTTTTGAACGTCTCCACAATGGGTCCAGGTTCTATGTCCAATCCGAAATCAAGGATTTCTTGCTCTTGATCGGAGTCGTAAACTAAAACTACCTCTTCATCAAGGTTATAGATGACGAAGTCATCTAGTTCTAGCATTGAGAATCAATTCTCTTTTCTTACAGGCAGTTCGAGTCACTTGTTGGCTCATGATTACGCCTGCTAAAAGTTTCAAAATGTCCTCTTTTTTGAAAAGAGAGGGTCTTATAAAAGGGTCCAACGTCCAAACTATGTCTTTTTTCATTCACTCTCCTTTAGTTTAGTTCTTTTCTCTATCTAGAAGTGGAATAGAATAACCCGGTTGAAGGGTAATGATCATACGTCTGTAATGCATTGTATGTCCCAGAATGGGTCCCATTCTTCTACCCTTTCGGGGTAGTCGATGACTATGCACAGCTACTACCTTAACACCAAAGAAGAGTTCGACCCAATGCTTTATTTCTGTCCTAGTGAATCCTGATTCGACATTAGAAGTATATTGATTCTTTCCCAATAAACGAAGACTTTTTTCTGTAAATACTGCGTATTTGATTCCATTATCATATGATAATACTATATTTGTATTTATTGTATTATGCCTTTCTATATTCTATAGAGAAAAATATATAGAATATACGAATCTCGATTTGTCAAGTCTAATGAAAGGATCTTATAAGGATCTTATCAAGATCCATTTTTATTCGGCTCAATCCTTTTTTTTTTCAAAAAAAAAGGATTGAGCCGAGTTTAATTGCAATCAATTAGAAGAACAAAGAAGAATTACTGCATTTCCTAACTAATTTCTTCTCTTTCTATTTCTGTAGATCTGGTTTATCTACCGCCTCGAACTCGAATTTGATCGCCTTCCATACTTCACAAGCTGCGGCTAGTTCAGGACTCCATTTGGAAGCTTGCCGGATAATTTCATTACCTTCACGAGCAAGATCACGCCCTTCATTACGAGCTTGTACACAGGCTTCTAAAGCCACCCGATTAGCTGCTGCACCAGGTGCATTTCCCCAAGGATGTCCTAAAGTTCCTCCACCAAATTGTAATACAGAATCATCTCCAAAAATTTCGGTCAGAGCAGGCATATGCCAAACATGAATACCCCCTGAAGCCACCGGTATAACACCCGGCATCGATACCCAGTCCTGAGTGAAAAAGATACCGCGAGAACGATCTATTTCAATATAATCATCGCGCAATAAATCAACAAAACCTAAAGTCAATTCGCGATCCCCTTCTAGCTTACCTACTACTGTACCAGCGTGGACATGATCTCCACCAGACATACGCAATGCTTTAGCTAGTACACGAAAATGCATACCATGATTTTTCTGTCTATCAATAACTGCATGCATTGCCCGGTGGATGTGAAGAAGTAGGCCATTGTCGCGGCAATAATGAGCCAAAGTTGTATTTGCCGTAAATCCTCCGGTTAAGTAGTCATGCATCACGATAGGAACCCCCAATTCCCTCGCAAATACAGCTCTCTTAATCATTTCTTCGCATGTACCTGCAGTCGCATTCAAGTAATGCCCCTTGATTTCACCCGTTTCGGCCTGTGCTTTATAAAGTGCTTCGGCACAAAAGACGAAACGGTCCCTCCAGCGCATAAATGGTTGTGAGTTCACGTTTTCATCATCTTTAGTAAAATCAAGTCCACCGCGTAGACACTCATAACACGCTCTACCGTAATTTTTTGCGGATAATCCCAATTTTGGTTTAATAGTACATCCCAATAAAGGACGACCATACTTGTTCAACTTATCCCTTTCAACTTGGATACCATGAGGCGGACCTTGGAAAGTTTTTGTATAAGAAGGGGGAATTCGCAGATCCTCCAGACGTAGAGCACGTAGGGCTTTGAAACCAAATACGTTACCCACAATGGAAGTAAACATGTTAGTAACAGAACCCTCTTCAAATAGGTCTAACGGATAAGCTACATAAGCGATATATTGATCTTCCTCCCCAAGAACGGGCTCGATGTGATAGCATCGTCCTTTGTAACGATCAAGACTGGTAAGTCCATCAGTCCAAACAGTTGTCCATGTACCAGTAGAAGATTCGGCAGCTACCGCAGCCCCTGCTTCTTCAGGTGGAACCCCGGGCTGAGGAGTTACTCGGAATGCTGCCAAGATATCAGTATCCTTGGTTTGGTACTCCGGGGTGTAGTAAGTCAATTTATAATCCTTAACACCAGCTTTAAATCCAACAAAAGCTTTAGTTTCTGTTTGTGGTGACATAAGTCCCTCCCTACAACTCATGAATTAAGAATTCTCACAACAACAGGGTCTACTCGATATGGATTAGGCGTAAATGAAACCTTTGCAAAAATCTTTTAAAACAAAAAAAGGATATTCAATTAATATCAACTCATTAAAGAAAATAAAGGGATTCATATAGAACATACACAGGGTGTACGCATTATATATGAATGAAACATATTCATTAACTTAAGCATACCCTCTATATGAATTCGATAGGAATTGAGTTGTTGTTATGGTAAGTTAAAAAGGTTCGTTATTAAACCATGGATTTGGTGAATCAAATCCATCATTATTGTATACTCTTTGATATATATAGCGCAACCCAAACCAATCCCTAATTCTTATTTTGCAAGTTCTTAATAGGCCCCTTTCTTATTTTGAATCTAAATACCTAACTAAATACTAAGAGAATTCTCTGTTGACAGCAATCTATGCTTCACAGTAATATATTGTATATCGAAGTCCTAGATAGGAAAATAGGCACAGATTCCCCATAAAAGGGAAAACTATATGAAAAAAAGATTGATTGAACTTTCCAATTGACTTATTCCATGAGTAAACGATTGAATGGGATTCGCTTGGGTAACGAAATCAAGTGCTGGCCTCCTTTTTTCTCTTATTGAATTAACTAATAAATTTCCTTTTGACTTTTGGATTTTTGGATATTTATTTGGTTTTAATTTGGCATTATTCAACAAAAAAAAAGAAAAATTTCGACAAATTCCATTTTTTTGATAACTATGTGATAATTATGAGAACCAATCCTACTACTTCTCGTCCCGGGGTTTCCACAATTGAAGAAAAAAGCACAGGGCGTATCGATCAAATTATTGGACCAGTGCTGGATGTCACTTTTCCCCCGGGCAAGTTGCCCTATATTTATAACGCTTTGGTAGTCAAGAGTGGGGACACTGCCGGTAAGCAAATTAATGTTACTTGTGAGGTACAACAATTATTGGGAAATAATCGAGTTAGAGCTGTAGCTATGAGTGCTACAGAAGGGCTGATGAGAGGAATGGAAGTGATTGACACGGGAGCTCCTCTCAGTGTTCCAGTCGGCGGAGCTACTCTCGGACGAATTTTCAACGTTCTTGGAGAGCCTGTTGACAATTTGGGTCCTGTAGATACTAGCACAACATTCCCTATTCATAGATCTGCGCCTGCCTTTATCGAGTTAGATACGAAATTATCTATCTTTGAAACAGGTATTAAGGTGGTCGATCTTTTAGCGCCTTATCGGCGTGGAGGAAAAATCGGACTATTTGGGGGGGCTGGAGTAGGTAAAACCGTACTCATCATGGAATTAATCAACAACATTGCTAAAGCTCATGGAGGCGTATCCGTATTTGGCGGAGTAGGGGAACGGACTCGTGAAGGAAATGATCTTTATATGGAAATGAAAGAATCCGGAGTAATTAATGAAAAAAATATTGCGGAATCAAAGGTAGCTCTAGTCTATGGTCAAATGAATGAACCGCCGGGAGCTCGTATGAGAGTTGGTTTGACTGCCCTAACTATGGCAGAATATTTCCGAGATGTTAATAAGCAAGACGTGCTTCTATTCATCGATAATATCTTTCGTTTTGTTCAAGCAGGATCGGAGGTATCTGCCTTATTAGGGAGAATGCCCTCCGCAGTAGGTTATCAACCCACCCTTAGTACAGAAATGGGTACTTTGCAAGAAAGAATTACTTCTACCAAAAAGGGATCTATAACTTCGATCCAAGCAGTTTATGTGCCTGCGGACGATTTGACCGACCCCGCTCCTGCCACGACATTTGCACATTTAGATGCTACTACCGTACTTTCCAGAGGATTAGCTTCCAAGGGTATTTATCCAGCAGTAGATCCTTTAGATTCAACCTCAACTATGTTACAGCCTCGGATCGTTGGCAACGAACATTATGAAACTGCGCAAAGAGTTAAGCAAACTTTACAACGTTACAAGGAACTTCAGGACATTATCGCAATTCTTGGGTTGGATGAATTATCAGAGGAGGATCGTTTAACTGTAGCAAGAGCACGAAAAATTGAGCGTTTCTTATCACAACCCTTTTTTGTAGCAGAAGTTTTTACCGGTTCTGCAGGAAAGTATGTTGGTCTTGCAGAAACAATTAGGGGGTTTCAACTGATCCTTTCAGGAGAATTAGACGGTCTACCCGAACAGGCCTTTTATTTGGTGGGTAACATCGATGAAGCTAGCACGAAAGCTATAAACTTAGAAGAGGAGAACAAATTGAAGAAATGAAATTAAATCTTTATGTACTGACTCCTAAGCGAATTATTTGGGATTGTGAAGTGAAAGAAATCATTTTATCTACTAATAGTGGCCAAATTGGCGTATTACCAAACCACGCCCCCATTAACACAGCTGTAGATATGGGTCCTTTGAGAATACGCCTCCTCAACGACCAATGGTTAACGGCGGTTCTGTGGAGCGGTTTTGCGAGAATAGTTAATAATGAGATCATCATTTTAGGAAATGATGCGGAGCTGGGTAGTGACATTGATCCGGAAGAAGCTCAACAGGCACTTGAAATAGCCGAAGCTAACTTGAGTAGAGCTGAGGGTACGAAAGAATTGGTTGAAGCGAAGCTAGCTCTCAGACGAGCTAGGATACGAGTCGAAGCTGTCAATTGGATTCCTCCATCCAATTGAAGACAATCCAATGGTTTAATCTGATACAAAGAAAAAGAGAAGAAGGGTAGAAAAAGTTATTAGATAGCGAAGTCAGTCCAATGCTATCTAGTAATTTTTCTACCTACCTACCTACTATTGGATTTGAACCAATGACTCCCGCCGTATGAAAGCAATACTCTAACCACTGAGTTAAGTAGGCAATTTATTACCACAAAGGAAGACCTATTACTTCGATCGATTATAGATCGAATTTTTTTTCTAAGCAATACCGCTCCGCTATTGTTTTCTTTTTCTTTTTATAGTAAACAGATCAAAGAGATATCCTCTGGGATTAGAGAATATTCATCTTGACAAGAAATTATCTATATGTTAAGATATCTCTGACAAGGGCTATAGCTCAGTTCGGTAGAGCAACTCGTTTACACGTGCGCCAATGCTTTTCAAGGGAGCTTATTATGCAATGAACATAATTGATCTTATTGCAAAATCAATGTCTTACTTCATGGATTCGAGAGAATAAGAGAACAATAGCCTGACAAACAGTCGGTTCGGTCCGATTCAGGTGCCAATTCAGGTGCCTAATCAAATAGAACCCTTATTGATTTGATAGTTGATAAGGTAAATATCCAGCCCACTCAATGCTAGGCTTAATGAGGATAAGGGCCTCCAAAAAACCTCTTTTCGTTCTATGAACTTTAAGGTGTATGAAGTCTCATAGTCAACTCTTGCAGGGGAACGATAGAGACTCCATTTAACTTAGGTTGATTTAATTTAGGCCGTAGGCAGACCTAAGTCAAGGTAATCCTTCTTTGAAACACTTTGGTATTGCTCCTAGATAGATCATAATACAAATAATGAATCAGAGCACAGGGAGCCATCTCATTATCTTTCCGTAAAGAAAAAATATGGTGGACTAACTGATCTTTACATCAGTTGATGAAAGAGCCCAATGCAATAAAATGCATGTTGGGTCTTTGAAACAGTTCGAATCATTTCGATAATAATCAGTTTGATCTGTTTTACCGAGAAGGTCTACGGTTCGAATCCGTATAGCCCTAATACGATACGTTCTATTTTTCGATTTTTGTATAGATATCCTATTTTACTTAGTATAGTTTTCATTT